AAATATGGGACAAAAAATAAATCCACTTGGTTTCAGACTTGGTACAACCCAAGATCATTATTCTATTTGGTTTGCACAACCAAAAAATTATTCTGAGAGGCTACAAGAAGATCAAAAAATACGGAATTGTATCAAAAATTATGTACAAAAAAATACAAGAACATCTGAGGATGTCGAAGGAATTGCACGTATCGAAATTAAAAAAAAAATCAAGATGATACAGGTTATCATCTATATGGGATTTCCCAAGTTATTAATAGAAAATAGACCACGGGGGGTCGAAGATCTCAAAATAAATGTACAAAAAGAATTGAATTGTGTGAACCGAAAACTCGACATTGCTATTACAAGAATTACAAAACCTTATGGGAACCCTAATATTCTTGCAGAATTTATAGCCGGACAATTAAAAAATAGGGTATCCTTTCGAAAAGCAATGAAAAAAGCTATTGAATTAACCGAACAAGCTGAGACAAAAGGAATTCAAATACAAATCGCAGGCCGTATCGACGGAAACGAAATTGCACGGGTTGAATGGATAAGAGAGGGTAGAGTTCCTTTACAAACCATTCGCGCGAAAATTGATTATTGCGCCTATACGGTTCGAACTATCTATGGGGTATTGGGTATCAAAATTTGGATATTTATAGACGAGGAATAATAAGCCTTTACTTGACTTGTCTTTATGTTTTGATTTTACAATAGAACAAAAAATAACAACCTTTTTTTTCCATTAAATTTGCATCAAAACAATTCTAATTTTTAATTCTATAAGGTTGAATAAAAATTCAATTGACCTTTTGATAGAATTGCTATGCTTAGTGTGTGACTCGTTGGTTTTTGTTAAGTTAAAATTAAGACTAAAAAAAAGTAAGAGCCCATAGTATAAAGTATGAACTAATAACTATTGAACTAATAACCAACTCATCGAATCACATTATCTGGATCCAAAGAAGCAGTCAAGATATGATATTTTGCTCCTATCATTGCAGCAACTGAATTTTTTTGCATAAAGAAGAAATCGAATGAGTTGTCAAGAAAAAAAAATATATACATTTAAAGGAAAGGGATACGGATAAATGGAAAGGAGAAAGAAAGAAAAAAATGAATATAAATGATATATGATTCCACTATGTAAGGTCTTTGAATCATATCATAAAAGACAATGTAATTCATAAAAGACAATGTAATAAAGCATGAATACAGATTCACACATAATTATCTGATATGAATCTATTCATCGAAAAAAAAAATAAGAGCCTCGAGCCAATAAAGACTAAGAAGGTTGGCTCAAGAACAAATTAAATTAAGAGCTCCGTTGTAGAATTCAGACCTAACCATTAATCAAGAAGCGATGGGAACGAAGGAACCCGTGAATACAGAAGATTCAATTGAAAAATAATCCTAATGATTCATTGGGAAGGATGGCGGAACGAACCAGAGAACAATTCATCTATTCTGAAAAGTGATAAACTAACCCTATAAAACTGAAATAGATATTGAAAGAGTAAATATTCGCCCGCGAAAATACCTTTTTTATTAAATTGCTCATATTTTATTTAGCAATGCAATCTAATAAAATATATCTATACAAAAAAATATATACAAACGATATATATTTTTAATTCCCTTATATATATCCAAATAGAAAAATATCTAATAAATTATATGAATATCTAAGAATATGATGAATATCTAAGAATATGATGAATATCAAAGAATCCATTGATTTAGTGTATTATTACATGTATATCTTAATTCAATATTATTTATTATTCATTTTTATTCATTTTCAAATTTATAATATATTAATCTATATTTTAATTTAGAATTCTATTCTAATTAGAATTCAATTTTTAATTTTAAAATATTTATATTCAATTTATTCAATTAAAATTGAAATTTTTTCATTCGCGAGGAGCCGGATGAGAAGAAACTCTCATGTCCGGTTCTGTAGTAGAGATGGAATTAAGAAAAAACCATCAACTATAACCCCAAAAGAACCAGATTCCGTAAACAACATAGAGGAAGAATGAAGGGAATATCTTATCGTGGGAATCGTATTTGTTTCGGAAGATATGCTCTTCAGGCACTTGAACCCGCTTGGATCACGTCTAGACAAATAGAAGCAGGGCGGCGAGCAATGACACGAAATGCACGTCGCGGTGGAAAAATATGGGTACGTATATTTCCAGACAAACCAGTTACTGTAAGACCTGCGGAAACCCGTATGGGTTCGGGGAAAGGATCTCCGGAATATTGGGTAGCTGTTGTCAAACCAGGTCGAATACTTTATGAAATAAGCGGAGTAGCAGAAAATATAGCCCGAAGGGCGATCTCGATAGCGGCATCTAAAATGCCTATACGAACTCAATTCATTATTTCAGGATAGATAGAAGTGTATAAACAAAGGAAATAGATCTTGGAGATAAAAACAACCGGAGATCTTTTTTTTTTTTGACAAACAATATTTCTTTTTATTTTTTGCCCTTTGCATTTCTATTTGCATTGAAAGAACAGATAAAAAAAAAGATATGATTCAACCTCAGACCCATTTGAATGTAGCAGATAACAGCGGGGCTCGAGAATTGATGTGTATTCGAATCATAGGAGCTAGCAATCGTCGATATGCTCGTATTGGTGACGTTATTGTTGCTGTGATCAAAGAAGCAATACCAAATACGCCCTTAGAAAGATCAGAAGTGATCAGAGCTGTAATTGTACGTACCTCTAAAGAACTCAAACGTGACAACGGTATGATAATACGATATGATGACAATGCTGCAGTTATCATTGATCAAGAAGGAAATCCAAAAGGAACTAGAGTTTTTGGTGCGATTGCCCGGGAATTGAGACAAAACTTTACTAAAATAGTTTCATTAGCTCCTGAGGTATTATAAGATGAGAAGTAGGATATTTGAATGAAATAGTAGATTGTGTATCACGCATATACCTTTCATTTTTTATTTATTCATTTTTTTTTTTTTTTAATGAAAAATTCATTAAAAAAAAAACTAATCTAATAAAAAAAGCATGTTGATTATATCAAAATTCGGGGACACCACTGATTTTACTTTATCATGGGTAGAGACACTATTGCTGATATAATAACCTCTATACGAAATGCTGACATGAATAGAAAAGGAACAGTTCGAATAGCATCTACTAATATCACCGAAAGCATTGTTAAAATACTTTTACGAGAAGGCTTTATTGAAAACGCGAGAAAACATCAAGAAAGAAACAAATATTTTTTGGTTTTAACTCTGCGACATAGAAGAAATAGGAAAGGACCATATACAAATACTTTAAATTTAAAAAGGATCAGTCGACCTGGTCTACGAATCTATTCTAACTATCAACGAATTCCTAGAATTTTAGGTGGAATGGGAATTGTAATTCTTTCTACCTCGAGAGGTATAATGACGGATCGGGAGGCTCGACTAGAAGGAATTGGTGGAGAAATTTTATGTTATATATGGTAATCCTTCTGATATCCGAATTAGATAAAAAATTTCTTATTTGTGAGAGAAAGGGCAGGTTGTCTAATATCATTCCTCTATTAGTTGATGCTTTAAGGGGGTTTTGTCTGGAATGAAAGAACAAAAAAAATGGATTCATGAAGGTTTGATTACTGAATCACTTCCTAATGGTATGTTCCGGGTTCGTTTAGATAATGGAGATATGATTCTAGGTTATATTTCAGGAAAGATACGACGTAGTTTTATACGGATCCTGCCGGGAGAAAGGGTTAAGATTGAAGTAAGCCGTTATGATTCAACCAAAGGTCGTATAATTTATAAACTCCGCAACAAGGATTCAAACGACTAAATGGTTTTTCAACTTCAACAGTCCTTCCCATGAAAATACAATTCGAGGTTCAAAATTTCAAGAAACTTATTTTCTTCCAAGAAATAGATTCGGAATTAAAGTAAGGAATGCCAAATATGAAAATAAGGGCCTCTGTTCGTAAAATCTGTGAAAAATGTCGTCTGATCCGTAGACGAGGACGAATTATAGTAATTTGTTCTAACCCAAAACATAAACAACGACAAGGATAATTATTCCAATAAAATAAAAGGAATTTTGTAAAAGATTTAATTGATGTAAAAAAAAAAAATGAAGGATTTGTTTTGACATGAAATGGATATATCCATATATCTCTGACTCATATTTATGAGATGATAAAATATGGCAAAACCTATACCAAAAAGAGTTTCGCGTAGAAATGGGCGTATTAGTTCGCGTAAGAGTGCACGTAAAATACCAAAGGGTGTTATTCATGTTCAAGCAAGTTTCAACAATACCATTGTGACTGTTACGGATGTACGAGGTCGGGTGGTTTCTTGGGCTTCTGCCGGTACTTGTGGATTTAGGAATACAAAAAGAGGAACACCTTTTGCGGCTCAAACCGCGGCGGGAAACGCTATTCGTACAGTGGTAGAGCAAGGTATGCAACGAGCAGTAGTCATGATTAAAGGTCCCGGTCTCGGAAGGGATGCAGCATTACGGGCTATTCGTAGAAGTGGTATACTATTAAATTTCGTGCGAGACGTAACCCCTATGCCATATAATGGCTGTAGACCTCCTAAAAAAAGACGTGTGTAGAAATAAAAATTGAAGAAATTTCAAGAGAAATAAATGATTCAAAAATATAATTAATATTTTATTATATTACTATGGTTCGAGATAAAATAAGAGTATCTACTCGGACACTGCAGTGGAAGTGTCTTGAATCAAGAACAGATAGTAAATGTCTTTATTATGGGCGCTTTATTCTCTCTCCACTGATGAAGGGTCAAGCTGACACAATAGGCATTGCAATGCGAAGAGCTTTGCTTGGAGAAATAGAGGGAACATGTATCACACGTGCAAAATCTGAGAAAATACCACATGAATACTCTACCATAGTAGGTATTCAAGAATCAGTACATGAAATTTTAATGAATTTGAAAGAAATTGTATTGAGAAGTAATCTATATGGAATTTGTGAGGCGTCT